AAAAAAATAGAAGAGAAAAGTCATACAAAGTTATATACAAATCACTACCCCCTTTTTTGTATTTCCTTAATTTATTTCCTTAATTGAATTTCGGTTGATTAAGACGAAGTTCCTTAAAAACCTCTGCCTTCTTTAAAATATCCTGAACAGTTTCTGTAGGTTGAGCCCCTTTTTCAAGAAAATATAAAATAGCAGGAACATTTAAATAAGTTTGATTCTTTATCGGATCATAAAAACCCACTTTCTGAAGATCTTTTCCTTCTCTTCGGGATCGAACATCAATTGCAACGATTCGATAGACGGCTCATTGGGATAGATGTAGATGAACAACACCCCCCCTAGAAACGTATAGGAAGCTTTCTCCTCGTACGGCTCGAGAAAAATGATTGATTCGAAGTTTTGTCTCTGTATGGAATTCTATCTAAGAAATGACAACTGGATCCATAAAATGATCAAAGCAATTAAAGATCTAAGTCTTTTTTTCTTCGTTCTTCCTTAAAATGAAAAAGAAACCATTCATACTCTCATAACTCAAGTTGGATAACTTTCAAACAGTTCAAAGGAAAATCTTTCGGCACTTTCATTTATTGAGCGGTCTTTCCTCCTTTTTTGTTTGTCTCGTTTAAAATCGGATTCTTCAGTCTGATCCAGTTATTAAGACAATTAAAAAGGTGTTTCCTTGTTCTGGGATCCTTTATCTTTGTTTTATTTTAAATCATTGGGTTTAGACATTACTTCGGTGCTTTTTAATCCTTTCAAAATGGCAGCAACATACCCTTTTTGCGATTTTTATGAAAGAATCCTACAAGATGATGGATTCCCTCGTGAAACACTTTGGATCGAAAAAGTTTGATCAATTCCAATAAATTTTTTCATTTTAAACTTGCTCGAATTGGATTCTTTCGATTTCCATACCTAAGATATATTTACGAAGTTGTTTCAATTTTTTTATTGATTGGCATTAACCCTAGACCCTTGCCCCGAGAAATAAATTAATACTTTCTACTCGAGCTCCATCATGGACTATTTACATTCCAAGACAACAAAAAACGAGGGGTTCTAGTGAAACAGAACCCATGATGTCGAGCTAAGAGCACCTTCATTCCTACAAAAAATGGTGGATGTACAAATCCACAACGGATCGTGTCCTTCAAGTCGCACGTTGCTTTCTACCACATCGTTTCAAACGAAGTTTTACCATAACATTCCTCTAAGAACCGGTATGGAATTGATTCAATTATGGAATCATGAATAGTCATTGGTTGGGCTGATGTATAAACACCATAATCTAAAGTATTTTCTATATCTTCTATATCTATAGTCTATAGATATAAATAATACTATAGATATAGGTGGATAAATATTTTTCTGAAGAAGTCTTAGTAAGACCCCATCGCTAATATTAAATTGTCTAACATTATAATATTAATTAATAAATAATTATAATATTAATTAATAAATATATATAATAAATAATTTATTTATATAAATAAAATAAGACGAATAAACGAATTCTTTTTGATTCTGCATCTTCACGTGACTTAATAGGAGAGAAAGATTCAGCTTCTAAGGAATGATTTAAACTATTTCTCTTTCGAAATTTCGAATCAATTTCGAAAGTTCCCCTCTCGACATCATTATTCCAAGAAAATTTGATAGTTAAAAATAACTTTTGATCATCTTAGGAAAAAAGATAAGTCTTTTTTTTTTTTCATCTGATTGATAAAATCCAAAGAATGGGGAGGGTTTCGTATCTATCAATTCGATCAAATAGACTGAGCAATTGTCACTGTTTATAGATATTGAAATGAACGCCTTCCCATCACTGATTAACTCCTATCTACCCCATTCTATGGGACTGATGCAGCATAAATCAAAAGAAGGGGATGTCCTAGTCTTTTTTATTTTTACGAAATGCGAGCTGTCTGGGCACAAAACCAAACAAGCCCAGATTAAGTCCAGTTTTTGCCCCTTTTTTTCTATTTTAGCCTACCTCATTGATTAAGAATTAAGAGACTTAGTGAATTGAATTAGTACCAAAAACCCCCTCTTGGCGAAAAGTCAAGAAATCTACAAAAAAGAAAATTGAATCTAATTAGGCTAATTTAGGGGGTAGAGAATATGAGATAGGGAATATGGATTCTTTCGTATCTCGATTCAGTTTTTGAAAAAAAAAACGATTCATCGAAGAAAAAAATCAGAAACAACAATCACATTCCAGCTAACATTTCGATTTTAAACAGAACATTGTTAAAAAAGCAATCTATATTGTCAGAGAATATATATGTTCTGGGACGGAAGGATTCGAACCTCCGAATAGCGGGACCAAAACCCGTTGCCTTACCACTTGGCCACGCCCCATTTAGATTTCTATGCGATACTAATAAAGTATATTGCTGGTTTTGTTTGTTTGTCAACTCTAGCCCAAATATCTATAGAATCGATTAGATTGGTATTCGGATTTTTCTATGTTTTTGGTATGTGTAGATATAGAATTCAA